GGTCAACGATTGCGTGAGTTACTGAAACAATCCCAATCAGCCCCTCTCACAGTGGAAGAACAGATAATGACCATTTATACCGGAACAAATGGTTATCTGGATGGATTAGAAATTGGACAAGTAAGAAAATTTCTCGTTCAGTTACGCACTTACTTAAAAACGAATAAACCTCAGTTTCAAGAAATCATAGCCTCTACCAAGACATTAACCGCTGAAGCAGAAAGCTTTTTGAAAGAAGGTATTCAAGAGCAACTGGAACGTTTTCTACTTCAGGAGAAAATTTAAAAAAAAAGAAACGTTCTTTTTTTCTTATTTTTGATTCTTTAGTCAATTTTACTCTTTAATTTTAATTCCATTTTTTTTTTAATTCTATAAATAGAAGTCTATAAGTCAAGTATATATATATAGAAAGAAGTATATAACTAATATCTGTTTAATATTAAATCGTAAAGCATTCAGAATTTCTTTCTTATTCTATTTATTTATTATCTTTTTTCGAAATAGACTAAAAATATATTATATATAATATATATAAATGGAACTAATAGATAAATATCAATATAGATATATTGATATTGCGTCCAATAGGATTTGAACCTATACCAAAGGTTTAGAAGACCTATGTCCTATCCATTAGACAATGGACGCTTTTCGCTTTTTTTTTACTTTCCTATTGTTAAAAAAAAAAAAATGTGCGAAATCTTTTTAGCAATTGTGTATTGAATTAACGTCAATACACAATTGCTATTAGACAATTCTAATACCAATTGTGAATTTAGAGCGGGTAGCGGGAATCGAACCCGCATCGTTAGCTTGGAAGGCTAAGGGTTTTAGTCGACGTCGATCGATCATTTTTATATTTTTAACGTCTCTAATTCAAAACCGAACATGAAACTTTGGTTTCATTCGGCTCCTTTATGATGGATGGAGAAATTCCCAAATAAAAAAAGACGGGAACGAAATCAAAATTCGACCCATAACATCTATGTTAGCTTTTTTTCGGCTGTTTACTTTCACAGAAAATTTTGCTTTCTAGATGATCCTTCTAGAAGATAGATCAGGCGAATTCGAACAATCTTTCTAGTTACTTCGTTCTTTATTTCTATATTAACGGAATCCTTAGGAAAAGTATTTGGTTTCTACCGAGCTAAAACAATATAATATGTCGATGTCTTTAGTAAACCAAAGTTCTCGTTTAATAGCTATTTTGCTTCAATTTTTTCTATACCAAATAATGAATAGAACTGAAGATTTAGTTACGATTAGAAAGAAACTTTTCTAGCTTTATCCATGGATCCTCTTGTTATACGTATTGAATTGTAATATAGTCATCCAATTCAAAAATTATGTTTCGGAATTTAATAATCCAAATTTACAATTGATTAGAGTCTTTGGATACAAATTCCGAGAATCTATAATCTTCCTTGAATCTTTCATTGAAAGGGAAAGGACTAAATCCTTTTAAGAAATAAAATTTTTGATCGGAAGATGAATCAAACCGAGAGACCCTTTAACTATTAAAGGGATTAAAGGAACGAATCACACTTTTACCACTAAACTATACCCGCTACAATGCAATTATTGCATATAAATTAACCTTTTGTCGAACAAAGTAATCGGGGGTGTAATAAAAAAATCTGAAAAAAAAATTAGAAAATTCTAACGTTGACTTAATAAAATTAGTAAAAGCGGATTCAATTCCATTTTTTTTTTTCAATTTCAAATCTTTTTTGTCTAAAAATCCATCGGATGAGTCTTTTTAACTTTAACAAAAAAAGGCCCGGCTGGGGACTGACCAGGCCAGGCTATTAAAATAAAAAAGATATTTTACTTGTGTTTTGACGAGACAAAATAAAAAAAGGATTCTCTATTTCTATTATTGTGGTTTTATTTATTTCTATTTATCTTTCGCGCCTTTTCTTTATCTAATCTTTCTCTAAATTTTTAATGTAACTAGAATTAATGACAAAGTTCTATAAAAACAGTTATATAATAGTAATATATATATATATATATATTATATATATAAATAGAGGATAAATATATTTATATAATATAATAAAAAAGAAATTATATATATAATAAAATATAGAAAATGAAAAAATATATATAATATAAAGAATAATCTATACAAAAAAAAGAAAGCTTTTTAAGAATAAAGTGGAGAAGGTTCTTTTTCAAGCCTTTTTTTGTTTAATGGAACCTAATAAGTATCCCTTTTCGATTAGGAGAGATGGCTGAGTGGACTAAAGCGTTGGATTGCTAATCCATTGTACGAGTTAATCGTACCGAGGGTTCGAATCCCTCTCTTTCCCTTTCTCGGTGTGTAATAGATAAAATCCTAATAAAATTTGAGCATTTCCACTAATTAAATATAAATAAAACAATAAAAAACCTTTCTTTTTTATTCTTCACGTCCCGGATTACGTCCTGGATCATTAGATAGGAATCCAAATATGAAGAGAGAAACAAAGAATATAACTACAGTGTATACCAAAAGTTTGAGAGTAAGCATTACAACAATCTCCAAGATCTTACTAAAAAAAAAAAGAGAATAGATTCTCTATTTTTATACCAAATATCTAATTTTGATACCAAAAAAAAAAAAAAAAAGGTTTCAGAAAGTCATTTGTAATTAAGATAATAGTCGAATCTTTTATATTCAAACAGATTTGCATACCAACATCTAGATATTTTTTTGGTGAACTCGAATCTAATTAGGTTCTTTCATTTAGGGAAAAGAGGATAAAATTTAGGAAATAGAAATGATCCAGATTTAGTATGGCTACCAAAAAAATTAAATGTTTGAATTGAGAGTTCGTTCATACGTCAAGATTTTTTTGATCTTTTGAATTGTTGGAAGAATCAAAATCGTGAATTTTTTTAAGACAGTATTAAGAATTTCATCGAAAACTTACAGCGGCTTGCCAAACAAAGGCTAAAAGAAGAAAGAAAAGAGGTATTACGGGCATAACATCTACGATTGGATTCAAAAAGGCGTAGGCCTCCGGCAATTTGGCGACTAAAAAAGTGCTTGAAAAAAGGGCAGAATTAAAACAAATACAGATCAAATTAAATATATTAAGCATAAAAAAAATTGGTGTTCTTGTGGATAATTTTATTTTGATTGAGTTATTAATATATTTTTTATATAAGGAAAAAAATAAAGAAAGATAGTCTAAAAAGACTTTGTTGAACTTACTCAATCAAAAATCCTTTCATTCTCTTATGAGAATGAAAGAAATAATATTTTCATACAATATCTTAATTGAATTCTATGTAATGATCAATAAAGTAAGTTTGATTTGCTATCTACACGTGTTAAAACTCTAGCACCAATGTAATCTTTTGAATTGACGAACAACCAATAGGAATATTACTCTTTTAGTAGTCTTGAATAAAAATCGAAATGGGGCGTAGCCAAGCGGTAAGGCAACGGGTTTTGGTCCCGCTATTCGGAGGTTCGAATCCTTCCGTCCCAGAGTACAGTGATTACGGAATCAATCTTCTATTGCCTTTGTACACCATCGTTCTCTTTCTGTTTAAAAATCCAATAGTTTTTAAGAATAAAATATTGAAATCACAAGAAGAATCAACTTATTTTTCATCATTTCAACCGAATTCAAAAAGATCTATTTGCTTTTTTAATTTGTGTGTGATGCGGGTTAAGTAAGGTAGAACCATAGATTCTAAGAGTTTGAATATAAATCTATATTTATATATATAAATATAGATTTATATTCAAACTCTTATGGGATTCATTTGAATTCTGACTGAACCTTTACGCGTAAATTCACTATTTCATTCATAGAGAAAGAAAAAGTATAGATTACGATATACTGACTGAACTATGACTATTCATGATTCCATAATTGAATCAATTACACAAACTAGAGGAATGTTATGGTAAAACTTCGTTTAAAACGATGTGGTAGAAAGCAACGTGCGACTTGAATTGAAGGAAATGATCTGCTGTGGTTTTTCATCCGCCACTTTTTATAAGGTGCTCTTGGCTCGACATTTTGTGTTCTATTTTACTAGAGTCCTACACTTTTTTGGAATATAAAAAAGAGTACAGGATGGAGCTCGAGGAGAATAGAAAGTTTTTCTTCCTTTCGCAGGAGTAAGGATCTATGGTTAGTGCGAATCAATAAGTTGGAACAACTTCGTAAGTCTTTTTATATTGAAAAAAAGTCCTTTCCAGCAATTTGACAATGGAAAAGGAAATTTTATTCAAATTGTAAAATTCTTTGAATCAAAAGTCTATCATGCGTGAATCAAGCGTTTGTATGATTCTTTGTATAGAAAGAAAAGAAATCATAAACAAAATAAGGGGCTTGTTGCTGCCCTTTTTTAATAAAACGATTCAAGATCACCGAAGTCATGTCTAAACCTAAAGATTAAAAGTAACGATAAAGAATCCTGAAACAAGGAAATCCAGTTTTCAATTGTTTGAAAAACTAGCTCAGAATGACGAATCAAAATTGATTCTAAAAAATGAGACAAACAAAAAAGGGGCTAGAGACTACTCAATAAAAAAAGTACTTAAGGATTCTCCGGTGAGATATTTGAGAGTTATTTAACTTGAGTTACGAGAGTACGAATGTTACGAATGCTTTTTATGGAAAAAAATCTTTAGGGTTTCAATACTGGCTAATTTATTTAATGTGTTTATTAATCTATTTAATATTTGAAGTTACTATTTTAATTTTATACAGAGAGTTTTTTATACAGAGAGTTAAAGTTAACTTCTACTCATTGAATTTTTTTTTCTCGAGCCGTACGAGGCCAAAACCTCTTATACGTTTCTAGGGGGGGGGTATTATTCATATACATCTATCCCAATGAGCCGTTTATCGAATCGTTGCAATTGATGTTCGATCCCGAAGAGAAGGAAGAGATCTTAGCAAGGTGGGTTTTTATGATCCGATAACTAATCAAACTTATTTAAATCTTCCTGCTATTCTCGATTTTCTTAAAAAAGGCGCTCAACCAACAAG